TTATTTGGTAGGTAACATCGATGAAGCTACTGCGAAGGCTATGAACTTAGAAGAGGAGAGCAAATTGAAGAAATGACCTTAAATCTTTGTGTACTGACTCCTAATCGAATTATTTGGGATTCAGAAGTGAAAGAAATCATTTTATCTACTAATAGTGGCCAAATTGGCGTATTACCAAACCACGCCCCTATTGCCACAGCTGTAGATATAGGTATTTTGAGAATACGCCTCAACGACCAATGGGTAACGATGGCTGTGATGGGCGGTTTCGCTAGAATAGGCAATAATGAGATCACCATTTTAGTAAATGATGCAGAGAAGGGTAGTGACATTGATCCACAAGAAGCTCAGCGAACTCTTGAAATAGCTGAAGCTAACTTGAGTAGAGCTGAAGGCAAGAGACAAGCAATTGAGGCGAATCTAGCTCTTAGACGAGCTAGGACACGAGTAGAGGCTATCAATGTTATTTCGTACTAGTCGATGCATCAGAATAATCAAAAGAAGTTCTGTTTATACACCCTATTTGGATTCCGCCAATTGGATACACTCAAGTGTAATCTGATGTAACGAACAACAAAAAAAAAAAATACAAATATGAGTATGAGTAGTGGGAGGATAATAGGGAAAGGGTACAAAATCCATAAAAAAAGAAAAGAAGGTGGGTAGAAAAACTTATTAGATACCAGAGTCAATGGTATCTAATAAGTTCTACCTACTATTGGATTTGAACCAATGACTCCCGCCGTATGAAAGCAATACTCTAACCACTGGGTTAAGTAGGTCATTTATCATCACAAAGAGAAAGAAAAAATGGGACCAATCACATCGGAGATTATAGACAGAATATGACTTCTCAGCAATACCAATCCTTGGCAGGAAACGGATCAGAGAGCTATCATGTGGGATTATGGAATATCCATCTTGACAAGAAATTATCTAGATGTTAATATGTCTATGACAAGGGCTATAGCTCAGTTAGGTAGAGCACCTCGTTTACACGCGCGCCAATGCTTTTTCAGAGGAGCCCATCATGCAATCAACAGAATTGATCTTATTGAGAAATCGATGTCTTACTCCATGGATTCGAGGAACAAGAGAACAATAGCATGACAAAAATTTGGTTCGGTCCGATTCAGGTGCCAATTCAGGTACCAAATAGAACCCATCATTGGTTTGATCATTGATAAGGTGAATACCCAGTCTATTCAATGCTAGGCATAATGAGTATAAGGACCTCAAAATAACCTCTTTTCGTCCTATGAACTTTAAGGTGTATGAAGTATCATATTTGACTCTTGGGACGGATCGATAGAGACTCCATTTAACTTAGGTTGATCTAGGCCGGAGGCAGACCTACGTCAGGGTAACCCTTCTTTGAAACACTTTGGTATTGCTCCTGGATCAGAATACAAATAATGAATCCGAGCGCATGGAGCCATCTCGTTATCTTCCTGTCAAGAAACAAATATGGTGGACTAGCCGATCTTTCTATCAGTTAATGAAGGAGCCCAATGCAAAAAAAAAACGCATGTTGGGTCTTTGAAACAGTTCGAATCATTTCGATAATAATCAGTTTGATCTGTTTTACCGAGAAGGTCTACGGTTCGAGTCCGTATAGCCCTATACATTTTTGTATTCATTTCCTAATTAGTGCGCGTGACCGGCCGGTTGATTGTTCCATAGAAATGGAATCATTCCCACAGGATCACGGAGATCCCTCGGGGCATGAAAACAAGAATTTATTCCAATGGATCCAACCGGATCGGTTCAAATCTTGGATAAAAAAATCCATTCTTCTTCATTAATCTTCGTGTGTGAATGACATACGACTTTTTTCTTTATTGTTCATGATCCAGGATTTAGTGATACACCTTTGCTTTGGTATACCAAAGTCAATTTATGAAGTCAAAATCACAACATGGGCTGGCTCAAGAAAAACTCCAACCTAACCCAACCAAATCAAATCGAATAGTAAGTCACATGATCTAGGGCCTATTCTTGTTCTTGTATTTGTAGAAAAACCAGAGTTTCAAAAATGAAGCTCTTTGGTAAGTTTCATTGTACAATAGGCTTTTCTTCGTATAACCGGCTTAGCAAAGCAAGTAGTCATTTTTCTGTTTCTGTACAATACTTATTTTTTTTTCTATTCCAATCTACCCCAATCCAGTTGTTCATCATTCCAATTCTACTTCTACCAATGCAGACTTTATGTAATAGGGGCCCATTTGAACTTGGATGAGTTAGGAATCCCCCGACGTATCGCCTTTTGGCAGAACAACAACCCCAATTCATTATTTCAGAGACAATAATTGGTCCGAAATGGATCAACGTTTGCGCCCTCTTCTATTTCTCTTCTATTTCTATGAGTTGGTTTTTGGATGGGGAGATTTTATCTGTCGAATCGTTCGACAACGCGTGATTCCATTCGAAGTATCTTCTGTAGATCATTTACGATTCAGCCGACTCTACCACTAAACTATGCCCCATTTTGTAGGTTTGC